TGGACTAACTGATCTTTACATTAATCAGTTGATGAAAGAGCCCAATGCAACAAAATGCATGTTGGGTCTTTGAAACAGTTCGAATCATTTTGATAATAATCAGTTTGATCTGTTTTACCGAGAAGGTCTACGGTTCGAGTCCGTATAGCCCTAACACATTTCATTTTTTTTTGTATAGACATTCTATTTTAGTTTAGTATAGTTTTCATTTCTTCATGAGTACTTGTTTATGGACTGACAGGTTCCTTTATCCATAGAAATGAAAGCATTACCACATGCTCATGTCAATACATAAGGACAGTAAAATAAAAACAATAATTCATTCCAACAGATCCAATCGCTATTTGCAAAATCTAGGATAAAATACCTATCCTTTTTCATTAATCTTCATGGATGAATTACATATGACTTTTTTCCTGTCCATGATCAAAAAGTTACTGATATATTTTTGTTTTGGTATACCCAATCCCAGTCAATTTATGAAGTGAAAATCATGACATGATTCTGTCTAAAAACTGCATTCTGACCCAATCAAGTCGAATACAATACTTAAGTTACACGGATCTAGTACCTATTCTTTTGTTGGTCTTGTATTTGTAGAAGTCCCCCGACTCCGACTAATTAGTTTTTGGCCGAACAATAATCAAATTGGTTGTTTCAAATATAATGCAGAGATAATGAATTGGTCCCTAATGTATCAATGTTCCTTCTTCTGTATTCTATGAGTTGGGTCGATTTTGGGATTTGGTCTATCGAATTGTTCAACAATGTGTGATTCTTTCTTTTCTATTAGAAGTATCTTATGTAGATCATTTATGATTCCACTGATGACTGATTCTATCACTCTGTGCTATCTTTCATTGTGTAGTGTAAGTTTGCTCCAAAACAAACCCCTTTTGTAGCGAAACCCAACCCATCGGTTGGTCTTACTAAGTGTTATTGCCGTAACAAGTATTTTTGTTCTTCCCAAATCGCGGTCTTTCTTTAGTACTCGATTCTTTTTATTTCTGAGAGGATCCGCGAGTATAGTACAGATTCCAAGTTTCTAATTTTTTTGGTATAGAAAGATATGAGTTGTTATATGTAAAGGTTCCTCGCAACTCAACGGATTGAATCAAATCAATAAAGTAAGGAAAATAGAGATGAAATCTAGGATCAAAGAAGGGAGATAAAATAGAATAGAATCGTTCGATGTATTAGATTATGTTTATGTATTCCTATCGAATCAATAGAAGCAACGATTTTCTACCTGGATTTTAATGAAAAGAATACTTCAAGTAGAATATGCTAGAAATCCCTAGTCATTTTACCCCAATGGAAATGAAATTCGAATAAAAATTATAAATATATAATATAAATATATATGAATTCAATTGGAAATTCGAAATAAAATTAACTAAACTATAAAAACAAAAACATAGTTATACTAATATGATAGATATTAGTAGTATTATTTATTACTATTATAGTTAGAGTATATTTATATACTATTTTAGTATTTGTATTTAATTACTTTATTATATTTTGTTTTTAGGGAGAAACCGAGACAAAGTAAGAGAGTTTTGTTTGTGTAAGAGCATCCTATATCTACACTATATGTAAATGGAATCTAAATGCAAAATAAATATAAGTGGGGTTCCGTTGTATGAATCTTTAAACAAGACATGCCCTATAGAAAACAAACTCTAAACTATGCGGGTTTGATCAAAAAATTTTATTTTTTCGCCTAAGAAGTTCTGGATGAATTGACAATTTCAATTCAAATCGAATAATTCAGCCTATTCCACATTAATAGGAGTAATATTTATGTTTCTGCTTCACGAATATGATATTTTCTGGGCATTTCTAATAATATCAGGTGCTATTCCTATCTTGGCATTTGTAATTTCCGGAGTTTTAGCTCCGATTAGTGAAGGACCAGAGAAGCTCTCTAGTTATGAATCAGGTATAGAACCCATGGGAGACGCTTGGGTACAATTCCGAATCCGCTATTACATGTTTGCTCTAGTTTTTGTTGTTTTTGATGTTGAAACGGTCTTTCTTTATCCATGGGCAATGAGTTTCGATGTATTGGGTGTATCCGTATTTATAGAAGCTTTAATTTTCGTGCTTATCCTAATTGTTGGTTCAGTTTATGCATGGCGAAAAGGAGCATTGGAATGGTCTTAGCTGAATATTCAGACAATCAAAAAAAGAAAAAAGAAGGAAAAGATTACATTGAGACAGTTATGAATTTGATTGATTTTCCATTACTTGACCAAACATCCCCTAATTCAGTTATTTCAACTACATTGAATGATCTTTCGAATTGGTCAAGACTTTCCAGTTTATGGCCTCTTCTCTATGGTACCAGTTGTTGTTTCATTGAATTTGCTTCATTAATAGGCTCACGATTCGACTTTGATCGTTATGGATTAGTACCAAGGTCGAGTCCTAGGCAAGCAGACCTCATTTTAACAGCAGGAACAGTAACAATGAAAATGGCTCCTTCTTTAGTAAG